CGCTCGAGAATTGAGACAGTTGAATTTTACGAAAATAATTTCATTAGCTCCAGAGGTATTCTAAATACTAATAAGGGTATCTGAAATATATTCAATTTATTATTAGTAGAATTTTTTAGTAAATTATGTATTAGGCATGTACCTTAAAAAAAAAAAAAAAAGAAGAACATGTTGATTATATAAAAAATCGGAGGCACCAATAATAATGGTTCGTCATGGGTAGGGACACTATTGCTAACATAATAACTTCTATACGAAATGCTGACATGGATAAAAAAGGAACAGTTCGAATCGCACATACGAAGATTACCGAAAGGATTGTTAAAATACTTCTACGAGAAGGCTTTATAGAAAATGTGAGAAAACATCGAGAAAGCACGAAAAATTTCTTGGTTTCAACTCTGCGACATCGAAGGAATAGGAAGGGGCGATATAGAACTATTTTAAAACGGATCAGTCGACCCGGTCAACGAATCTATTCCAATTATGAAAAAATTCCCAGGATTTTAGGAGGAATAGGTATTGTTATCCTTTCTACCTCTCGAGGTATAATGACAGACCGAGAGGCTCGACTAGAAGGAATCGGAGGAGAAATTTTGTGTTATATATGGTAATCCTTCTAGTATCCGAATTTAAATTGAATCTGCAACTTCCTATTTCCTTTGTGAAGGAAAGAGAAAGGACGGGTTGTCTAATATCATTCTTATTTTTTTTAGCTTTAGTTGATACTTAAAGAGGTTTATCTAAAATGAAAGATGAAAAATGGATCTTAGAAGGACTTGTAGTGGAATCACTTCGCAATGGTATGTTTCGAGTTCGTTTAGATAATGACGATCTGATCCTAGGTTATATTTCTGGAAAGATACGGCGTAGTTATATACGAATACTACCAGGCGATAGAGTCAAAATTGAAGTAAGTCGTTATGATTCAACCCGGGGGCGCATAATTTTTAGAATAGACCCTAAACCCCGCAACAAAGATTCGAACGATTAATTGGATTTATCAATCCTCCTTTCGTTGGGATACAATTTGAGGTTCAAAATTTCAAGAGATTTCTTTTTTTTTTTCTAGAGTAGATTCGTAATTTCATTAAGGTAAGGAAAAACAAATTATGAAAAAAAGAGCCTCCGTTCGTAAAATTTGCGAAAAATGTCGACTGATCCGTAGACGGGGACGAATTATAGTAATTTGCTCCAACCCTAGGCATAAACAGAGACAGGGATAATATTTCTAAAAAAAAAAAGGGACTCTACAACGTACCCAATGCACAAATAAAAGAAAAGATTTGTTTTGACACGAAATGGATATATCCATATATCTCTGACTCATTTTTATGAGATGATAAAATATGGCAAAACCTATATCAAGAACTAGTTTACCTAACTATGTGCGTTTTATTCCACGGAAAAATCCGCGTTTTACTTCACGGAAGTATCCGCGTTTTACTTCACGGAAAAGTAGTCTTCGAATATCCAAGGGGGTAATAAATATTCAAGCAAGTTTCAACAATACCATTGTAACGGTTACAGATACCCAGGGTCAGGTGGTTTCATGGTCCTCCGCCGGTACTTGTGGATTCAGGGGCCCAAGAAGAGGGACGCCCTTTGCTGCGCAAACTGCGACAGCAAATGCTATTAGTATAGTAATCGATCAGGGTATGCAAGAAGCAGACGTCAGAATAAAAGGTCCCGGTCTCGGACGAGATTCTGCATTACGAGCCATTCGGAGAAGTGGAATACGGCTAAATTGCGTCATGGACGTAACCCCTCTACCACATAATGGATGCAGACCTCCAAAAAAAAGACGCGTATAAATTGTAAAAATCTAAAACAGGAGGATTAATGAAAAAAGACGAAGTGAAGCGAATAGAACACATTGTCCAATGGAGTTGTGTTGCTACAAAGGAGATTAGCCAACATTATAAATATGGGCGTTTTGTTCTGTGTCCGCTTCGGGAAGGTCAAGCCGAGACGATCGCCATTTCGCTACGAAAGACTTTGCTTAGCGAAGTGGAAGGAATATGTATTACTCACGTAAATGTAATAGCAGCACACTACATCTCCTATGACTTTAGTAGAATAGTCGGTGTTAAAGAATCGGTAGCAGAACTTTTAACGAATTTGCAACAAATTGTCTTGAAAAATTCTGCCGACAGTGATAGTGATAGTGATATTTTCGACGCATCTATTTGTGTCAAGGGTCCTAGACACATAACTTCTAAAGACATCATCTTACCGCCTTCGTTGGATATTGTTGATGATACACAACATATAGCTACACTGGCGCTCCCAATCGAGTTGTGTCTTGAATTAAAAGTCGAGAGGATTAGGGGATCGTGTCTAAGGAGAGAAGATCGACTGCCAAGAAAAGGTTTTCCTATAATTCCATTATACTTGCCAATTAGAAAGATTAATTATTCTATTAAGTCCTTTGGGGAAACACTAGAGATACTTACTCTCGAAATATGGACGAATGGAAGTTATACACCCAAAGAAGCAC